TCCCACATGAGGAAAAAAAGTAAAAGGTCCCGAGAAGAAAACAATCCGATTTGCCCACTATACATTGCTAACATCAGGAAATTAAATAATCGAGAATCTCGAGTAACCGGCCAAGCCGCTAAGGTAGCTAAAGTAGTGATGAATCCCGTCAATAGAATGGGTCCTATTGAGAGCCCATCTATCCCTAGTCTCCAATGGAAATCAAAAAAATGGATCCAGTTATAATCCTCCTCTAGTTGGATTAATGAATCATCCGATTGGAAATGATAACAGAATGCATAAGTTATTAGAAGGAGTTCTAGAATACAAATACATATAGTATACCAACGAATTACTTTATTTCCCTTATGTGGAAGAAGGAAAATTAAGGAACCCGAAAATATTGGTAAAACAACAATTATTGTTAAGAAGGGAAAATGATTCGTGGTAAAGACAAGATACACTTGGGCCATAAAAATCCGTGCGCAAAATCAAATCCAAATAGTTTGCGCACGAATTTTGTCGGTAAAAAAAAAAAATGGATTTTAAGTAGAGTTTTATGGAACGTATCAATAAGCTAGACCCATACTACGGGTTGTTTCATGCCATAAATAAACCCGAACACTCAAGAAATCCGTTGGACAGGCGGATTCACATCTCTTACAACCAACACAGTCCTCAGTCCTTGGAGCAGAAGCTATTTGTTTAGCTTTACATCCGTCCCAGGGTATCATTTCTAATACATCGGTGGGGCAAGCTCGGACACATTGAGTACATCCTATACATGTATCATAAATCTTTACTGAGTGTGACATTGTATCTATACAATTTTTAACATCATGAATTTTCGGTCTAGTAAACTAACTTCTAAATCAATCTTGTAATTAGATACCAGACGAATCAATGAGTGATCAGAATCAATGGACTTGAATTGTTTATGATGAATTGTTTATGAACGAGCGCAAAAATCCTTTGATTTCTTATGTTTCGGCAAACATGATCATACCTTACCCATATCAAACCGTCCAGTCGGAAGTAATTTATGAATATTCGAATTTTCTTTTCTATGATTCATATTATTTATTCAACAAATTGGATTGGTTAATACGAATGGATTTTCTATTACGATAAATGGATGAAACAATAGCTAATCCAATAGCTGCTTCAGCGGCTGCAATAGCTATAATAAAAATGGAGAAAATGTCTCCTCTTAATTGACGATCATCAAACATATCCGAAAACGTTACAAAATGGATATTAACCGAATTTAATATAAGTTCAAGACACATAAGGGCTCTAACCATATTTCGACTTGTGATCAATCCATAAATACCAATAGAAAATAAAAAGGCACTCAAAACAAGTACATGTTCGAGCATCATTACTCAACCCCTTATCAATCTTGATTCATTTCAATCTGAACAATAATTAAATCCAGTCGATTCTAATACGTATGGAAGAAAACAAGGGAATTGGTTGGGAATAGATCAATTCTAAAAAGAAATTGAGTTGATTTTCGTTTTAGGTGGGCACTCAAATTAAGGGATTAGACACATTCTTTTTCCCTTGATTTAGTTAAGAATTCTTCCTTTAAAAGATTTATTATTATTGACGAGCTATAGCAATCGCACCGATTAAAGCGACTAAAAGAATTATTGAAATGAGTTCAAATGGAAGAAAAAAATCTGTTGATAAATGAATTCCAATTTGTTGACTATTACTTATCAAATCTTGCTCTAAAATATGGTTTGCTTTTGTAGTCCAAATGATCCCATACCAGGACGTATCTAGAATAATAGTAAGTAGTGAAATAAAAAGACTTGTACAAACCACTGAAGTAATTCCATCCCCAACGGTCCAAAGCTGAAAATCTTCGAAATCGTAATCTTCTGAACCATTCATGAACATGACAGCAAAAATAATTAAAACATTTATAGCTCCTACATAAATAAGGAGCTGCGCAGCAGCTACAAAATAAGAATTCGATAGAATATAGAATAAAGATATACAAAAAAGAACCAATCCCAATGAAAAGGCCGAATAAATTGGATTTGGAAATAAGACTACTCCCAGACTTCCTAATATAAGACCCGACCCCAGAAAAACTAAAAGAAAATCGTGTATTGGTCCAGGTAAATCCATTTTATTTTATAGAAAAAGTAAATCCAAATATTTCATGACTTTGTTGACCCGACCGGGAAAAGGGGAGTTATCCTATTTTTCTTTTTAGGATACTTCTTAATTGAAGAAAATGTGAATAGGGTGGTTGGTGTGGATTGAGGTAGATACAGTTATTGGTCTACTCTTATTATTTAATCATTATTCGAATAGAAATAAATTTTCTATCCAAATGAACCACGATTCTCGACAACCAATCGCTCGTTTATCTTGAACAAGCAAAAACCCGATTCCCTTAGATTCCAAAGGGATTGGGAATTTGGAAATGCAAGGGTTTTATACATTTTTTATTTGAGGTGAATTCGACGAAATTGTTCGAATTGTGTAATCGCCCGTTATGGACACCGGTAATCGACCTAAAGAAATTTGATTATAATTCAATTCGTGACGATCATAAGTAGAAAGTTCATATTCTTCAGTCATTGATAAACAATTTGTTGGACAATACTCAACGCAATTACCACAAAATATACAAATTCCAAAATCAATACTGTAATTAAGTAATCGTTTCTTTCGAATATCAGTTTCCAATTTCCAATCAACTACGGGTAGATCTATAGGACACACACGAACACATACTTCACAAGCAATGCATTTATCAAATTCAAAGTGTATTCGGCCCCGGAAACGCTCCGATGCAATGAATTTTTCGTAGGGGTATTGAATAGTTACAGGTAAACGATTTGCATGGGACAAGGTAATCATGAAACCTTGACCAATGTACCTGGCAGCTCGTATTGTTTGTTGACCAGAATTCAAGAGCTCGGTTAGCATAGGGAACATATCGGAATATCTATAAATAATTTCATACTTGTTTCTTTCTCTTGTTTGAGACAGGTTTTGAAGATAGAAAAATTCGAGTTCTTTACAGTGAAAAAAGTTGGGATGAAGTCGTTAATAATAGATTACCTAGAGAAATAGGTAAAAGAAATTTCCACCCAAGATTTAATAGTTGGTCCATCCTCAATCTCGGTAAAGTCCATCTTGTTGCAATAGAAATGAACAAGAACAGATAAGTTTTCGCTAATGTAATAAAGATACCTATTATTGTTCCAATAACTTGACTTCTTTTAGTTAGTTCAGGAACGAATATGTAGGGAATAGAAAGATTCCAACCTCCCAAGTAAAGAACTGTTACAAATAATGAAGAAACTAGTAGATTTAGATAGGAAGCAACATAAAATAAACCAAATTTTATACCTGAATATTCGGTTTGATAACCCGCTACTAATTCCTCTTCTGCTTCTGGTAAATCAAAAGGTAATCTCTCACACTCGGCTAAAGAAGAAATTAGAAAAACGATAAACCCTATAGGTTGACGCCACAAATTCCATCCCCAAAAACCGTATTTTGACTGCGCTTCAACTATATCAACTGTACTTGAACTGTTAGATAATCATAGTCGGCGATAACATCACTGTTCCCGTCGCTATTACAGAACCGTACATGAAATTTTCACCTCATACGGCTCCTCATAGGTCACAAAAAACTCTAAGGGCCTTTCAACATTTTTGATCTTGATCCCTTTGTGGGATCCATGATCAATAGAGAGTCAAACTCTTATCCTAAGGCCTAGAATTTAACCTATGAAATTCCGTCTGCTAGTTATAATAAAAATAAAGTGCTTCTGAATTGATCTCATCTTTTAAAAGTTTGTATTTTTCTTTGTTGATTAATAACTTTATCCTTGAATAAAAAACTTTTTTGAGGAATATCACAGAGATATTGCAACCTATTATTTTTTTTTTTGATTACGAAATTAGATATTGTATTACCTAGCAAAGATTCTATTTCTATCGAAAAAATCGAAAAATTTATGAATAAAAAAGATCTCTTTTTGCAATTCTAGTCTTTCCACTTCTGTTCGTTCCTATTCTACTTTCTCGGGAAATAAGGGAGGGCGGCATTACCCAAATAAAAGATTTCTTCGTTCTTGATAGTTATTTACTTAATCGGTGAATAGGAAGATACTCTGGATCAAAATCTAGGGGAGTACTTCTTACGAATTTCTACCAACTTAAAGCCCCGATTCGAATTACTTTGGTAGAAATATCCTCTTGGAAAGGTTATCTAATCTCCATTACTAATCCTTTGTGTATCTTAGTCTTCCTAACCATCCACTCATTTTTTGAATCTTCCAGTAGGTTAATACTAATACCTCCATGGTAATAGATAGTAAAAACCCCGGGGGTTGATCTTTTGAACCCGCTTCAAGCCATGATTACTACTCAACCAATCTAACTTGGGGTAAAGGAAACATAAGAACTGATATTCTTTCCTTTGACTTAATTCTTGTACATAGGAAATGAGATTGAATGGCTTTAACAGCAAATTAGGAAGCCGTTTGATTTCACTCATCTAACTATCCGGTTTAGTTTATCAACCCCGACGATGAATAAAAAATAGATATTCAACTTTCTTGCTAGAAAGAAATATGGAAAGTTTATGTCTCACCGAATCACACGTAGAGATATTGATAATACACATAGAGTTAATGGTATTTCATAACTAATTGATTGAGCAGCAGCCCTTAATCCACCTAAAAAGGAATATTTATTATTTGATCCATATCCCGACATAAGAAGTCCAACGGGAGCAAGGCTTGAAATGGCGATCCATAAAAAAACACCAATACTAAGATCGGCTAGAATAAGTCGATAACTAAAAGGAATTACTGAATAACTTAGTAAAATGGATATCACTGCTATGGATGGCCCAATATTGAATAAACGAGTATCTCCTCTAGATGGAAGAAGATTCTCTTTGAAAAGTAATTTTGTCCCATCTGCTAGAGCTTGAAGAATTCCCAAAGGCCCGGCATATTCAGGTCCAATACGTTGTTGTATTCCTGCAGATATTTCTCTTTCTAACCAAACAATTACTAGTACACCTAGTGTGATTCCTAATACAAGAGTCAAAATAGGGATAAGTGTCCATAGTATCCCATAGACTTCTGTTAAGGATTCAAATCCGGAAAAAGAGTGGATAGCTTGTAGTTCTGTTGTATCAATTATCATTTCAACGATCGACTTCTCCCATAATGATATCTATGCTACCTAGTATCGTCATAATATCAGCCAATTTCATTCTTTTAACTAACTGAGGAAGAATTTGCAAGTTGATAAAACCCGGTGGTCGAATTTTCCATCTCCAAGGAAAAACACTCTGATCTCCTATCAGAAAAATTCCCAATTCCCCTTTTGGGGCTTCGACTCTTACATAAAGTTCTTGCTTGGGCAATTCAAACGTTGGAGAAGGTTTTTTACTAATAAATCGATAGTCAAAATCATTCCATTCCGGGTTTTTTATTCTATCAAAGCGTCGTATTTCTAAATTTTCATATGGCCCTCCAGGAATTCCCTCTAAGGCCTGTTGAAGAATTTTTACGGATTCTGCCATTTCACCCATTCGTACTAAATAACGAGCTAATGAATCCCCCTCTTTTTGCCAGTGAACCTCCCAATCAAATTCGTCGTAACACTCATAACGATCAACTTTACGAAGATCCCATTCTATTCCGGAAGCTCGTAGCATTGGGCCTGATAAACCCCAATTTAGTGCTTCTTCTGCCTGAATAATGCCTATGCCTTCAACTCGTTCTAAAAAAATAGGATTCCGTGTAATAAGTTTTTGATATTCAGCAACGCCGATTAAAAAATAATCGCAAAATTCCAAACATTTATCTACCCAACCATGAGGTAAATCGGCAGCTACTCCTCCGATACGAAAATAATTATGCATCATACGCATACCGGTAGCAGCTTCGAATAGGTCATATATCAATTCTCGTTCTCTAAAAATATAGAAGAAAGGGGTCTGTGCCCCGATATCTGCCATAAAAGGGCCGAGCCATAACAAATGAGAAGCGATACGACTCAATTCCAACATAATAGTTCTTATATAGCTAGCCCTTTTAGGGACTTGAATATTGCCTAGCTGTTCGGGTGCGTTTACGGTTATTGCTTCTGTGAACATAGTCGCTAAATAATCCCAACGCGTTACATAAGGCAAGTATTGTATAATTGTTCGATTTTCCGCAATTTTCTCCATACCTCTATGTAAATAACCCAATATTGGTTCACAGTCGATAACATCTTCCCCATCGAGAGTCACGATCAGCCGAAGAACGCCGTGCATTGATGGGTGGTGAGGGCCCATATTTACTATCATGAGGTCTTTTCTTGTAGTTGGTGCAATCATAAGTTTTTTTTCCCGAGTCATTCTTCCATGCATTGTTTGAACGTAAAAAGAAGAGTTCGTCAAAATGAAAACGAATAAAAGTGCAAATGGTATTAGGCTTCAAGTTAACGAGTTTTTATCTCTCGAATATCTAACTCGCCAATTAATTCTTTATAACGTTCTCTATTTTTTTTTGACAAATAGGCCAGTAGTCGTTGACGTTTTCCCAAAATTTTCCGCAAACCTCTCTGAGATGAAGAGTCTTTTTTGTGTAATTCCAAATGCGAAGTAAGTTTACTTATCTTAGTGGTGAAAGTGAATACTTGAAATTCAACAGACCCCCTGTTTTCTGTGTTTTCTTTTTGAGAAATAACCGAAATGAATGAATTTTTTACCATAGAAAAATTCCCCCTTCCTTTTGAAAGATATGGATTTTACCGATCAGTAATAATAATGCCATTAATTTGAATTGGTATATACAAAAATCTAATTCCAAGTTATTTGAAAACTACTCCTTTTCTGAATTCAAATCAATCCATCCAAACTGGAATCGGATTGAGATAGAGGTAGAAAAGGAGTAGTCCATTTTTCCATTGAAGGGTTTAGACCTAAAAAAAAAAAAGTTCTATTGATTCATTTCGAGATTGAAGTCCTACATTATTCATTTAATATTGGATATATCCATGAAAGGGAAGACTCAAATGTGTGGTCCGCATATTTCTTTCATATACCCTATACCCCATACCCTATATTTTTTCCTATTTTCATATATACCCGTCTATCATATACTTTCTATTCTATATGATAGACGGGTATAGAGTTCTTATCTACGAATTTTCCATTTTCAATCGTGGATATAGATGTATCCTTAACATACTGAAACGACTGCCATTGTTGGTATTAAACCAATACCGATTCATACAGGCCAAATCTTCTAATCGATAATTAGGCCAAAGAAAGAGCTTTAATTTCATTAATGCATTTTCTTCTATATTAAGACCTTTATTCTCGGGCGAAGCTTGGTTGCTGTTTTTTCTGTTCTTTTCGTTCCAAAATAGGAGAATTCTATTTTCATCGTTTCGATACTTTGAATTCAATGAAATTAGAATTCTCAATTTTCTACGATGTCGAAACGATAAAATATTTTCAGGAATAAGGAAATCAAAATAATTCTTAGAAACATACCTTTCTTCTTGGTATTTTGGATTTGTTTGGTACTTACTCTTATCAACCAACGAAGTACTTATGGTTTGATACATCAAGAGTTGTCCATCAATTTTTCCAAACAGACGAATGGGTTCTATAATCAATATTCCCTTCTTCAGTAATTCCGCATGAGTTAGACTAGTTTGAATCGTCAGTCTATCCAAATCGATTTCTCTTGTTTGAATTGAAGATAAGAGAATTTTTCTTGGGTCCATTAGTCTAAGCAAGAGACAGTAGACCTCAATATTATTCATCAATTTTTCGTCCAAAGTACTGTCCCACCATTTACATTGAAAAAGTAAATAACGTTCCAGGAAGGAATCTAGTTGACTTTTTTTCTTTTTCTTCTTTTTCCTGTCCAATTTTACAGAATTTTCTTCACTAGATTTTTCTTGTGACAGAACAGATCCAAAATCTTCTCCTTTTTTGGGTTCTTCTTGATTTCCTTGCTTTTTTTTGAATTTTATTTTTTTCTTTTCACTACTATTTTCATTTCCATTTCGATTTAAAAGAAGTAATTGATTTGGTCTAAACCAAGGTTTGGTCTTATATGCCTGATGAAATAAGACCAATTCTGGGAAGAACCAACCCTCTAGATTCGAGATAGAATAATTTAGCATTCTTTCATTCATTCCCATCCAATCAACAAAAACGTTGTGGAATTTTGGGAGATTGTCTGGAAGCCTAAAATAACAAATTTCAGAATATCCATTTTTAATAGATATTTGAAAATACTTATTAGTTTCCCTTTGAATATTTGGATTCCTGTTGGCATCGATCGTGATACAGGACTCAATATCCACTTTTTCTTTACGATACAAACTTTTCCAACGCAAATATTTTCTATTTACCATTTTTTCCACAGCTAGCATATCCACATAATTATAGATAGGGGTGGTTTTCAGAATATCATAAAGTGGGTCCTTGTGCGTGTTACAAGAAAGCTCTCCGTTCTTATTTCCTTGAAATTTTTCGGAGTTAAGAAATTTATTTGCTAAAAGATCATATCGATAAGATTTGTGAAAATTTTCTTTTTGATTCGCTAATTTGTATACTTCCCTTTTTTTTTTTGAATCACTTACTTGGTCTGTTTCATATGAATTGCATTTGCTTAATTTTTCCTTTGTAGCTATACAATGGGAAGTATTTCGCCATTTTTCAGGCATTAATCTCGACCATATGATCGACGATAAATTGTATGGAGAATACCCTCTTAACCACTTTTTCCATTGATTTTGTTCATAATTCCTAAGTTTCTTATCATTTAATTTTAATTTTGAATGAACCATTCCTTGTTTTTCCAAAGAATCCTTTATTTCGGGCTTAAGAAACAAAGAGATTCCTTGATATTGAAGAACAGGTCTTAATTTATGCAAATTACTAACTTGCATTTGGGATAATTTGTAAAATACATAGGCTTGTGATACGCAAGATAAGTCAAAAAAAATATGTAAATTGCTTTTCATATCCCTAATCTTATCAAGGGATTTTTTAAAGGGAATGAGATTTTTCTTTTTTTTATTACTACTAGTATTCTTAAATGTTAGGTCCAGGGATAGAAAAATTAGCTCTATGCAGTTATTCATCATTTTGTCAATTAGGGTTCTTAACCTAATTTGAGTAGAAATATCCAAATTTGAATGATCTACAACAAAATTTAAAATAAACCGTATATCACGTACAATACAAAGTAAAATATAATAGATCTTAAACCAACCTTCAAACATAATATATAAAATAAATTTCCATATCCTTAGTAAATAAAATTTACTAAATAAAACAAACTCTTCTATATAATAGATAGTAGATTTCCATACCCCTGATAGTTTCCATTCACTCCTAGAAAAAAATCTGTGCCGAGATAGTAGTTCAATGAAAATTTTCAAATAAAGGGGAAATTTAGAAATGAATCGAACAGTTCTTCTTTTGAATATTTTCCATTTTTCTAAGAATTTAGCATTAAATGTTTTGTTAGGACTAGTATCATTTTTCCTTTTCTTCTTTCTAATTCTTTCTATTCTTTCTATTTGATTTCTAATTTTCCCTATTCGCTCAGTCAGATCTTTTATTTTTTTTTCTGTCAATGAAGAATTTGTCAAACCCGGCGATACTGTTTGACCAAAAGATTGGTTAATTATTTGATTGCTAATTATGGAATCTTTTTCTTCTTGAATTTCATTCGATTCATAGATTTCTACTTTTCTTAATTGAATTGGGTTTTCTTTGGAAACTTTTGCAAGTCTTTTTTTTTTTCCTTTGAAATAGTTCTTTTTCATTTTTCGAACTTTTTTTCCCAGTTCTTTCAAAACAGGTTTCCAAAAGGAAGGTCGTTTTTCGGGAAAACCAAAAGGATGTTTAGCTTCGAGTCCAAAAACCGTTAAAAAACGGAAATCCTCTTTTTCTTGATAAGATCTTAATTTGCGTTTGTGCGAAGGTTTCAGACGGAAAGGGAATAATATTTTGATCTGAAGACCTTCTATGAACCAATTTTCAGGCAATTCTGTTTCTGATAATGGCGTTCCATTATAAGTACATTTAAGATGCATCTCTCTATTCCATTCCCGAAAATCCTCAGACCATTCAGGACGTTGGGATAGGGATATACGCCCAAGATTTTTTGCAATTATAAACGAAGGTAAGAGAATATATTTTCTAAAAATAGATTGAATTAGCAACAAACAAGCTCTTATTCCTTGCCCATAAGTATGGGCATTATCCCAAGCTTCCGCTATCTTCATTCGCGCCTCTTCCTCTAGTATCTCCATCTCTTTTTTTTCTTCGTCTTCGTCTTCTATTTCTATTCTATTTTCTTCTATTTTTGTTTGTTCGTTTGTAGACTCTACAATTTGGAATGCTTCCCCTTTCCACACCCTATTTCTAAAAATGGATTTAATCAATTCAAACATATTAGATGTTAAAGAAAAGAAAATGGATTTTTTGATTCTGTACACAAAAAGGGGGGAATGCGCATTTCCTTGAAACACTTTCCAAATAACTACTTTGCGCCTTTGCGCCCGCACAGACCCCTTGATTAGATCTCGATCAAAGTCCGGTTGTTCTAAATAGCGTGTCGTAGACATCTCTTCCATTTCATCAGGATCATCTTTATCATCTTTGATATCAGTAAAAATCACTACCTCTTTGGCTTCTCTTGAACGAATTTCAAAATCTTCGGGAATATCTTGAAATTCTCCTGATTGTTGTTCTAACTCAGTGATTAATTTGTATTCCCATCGAGGAATTTTTTTACTGATTTCGTTTATTTTATTTTGACTTATGTTTCTGTTTTGACTATTAGCATCATTAGCATCATCATGTAGGAAAAATAATACTTTTTTAAAAAAAAGCATTTCATGTTTTCTTTTTAACTTTTCTAATTTTGCTCTTTCTGCCTTTGGTCTTTCGAACTTTTCTTTTTCGAACTTTTCTTTTTCGGACTTTTCTTTTTCGAACTTTTTCTTATTCTGATAATAATTTTGATCTAGCCAATCAAGGGTATACCAAGAAGTAACTAGAGAGCCACAGCCAAAGTTTAGGTAAGCGTAATACTCGTCTAGTTTTTCTTCTAGAGCGTACTCTATTTTCCGAATAAAGTCTCCCAGATAACCCATATGTTCATACCTCACATGTGCGTAACCAGTCCTCATCAAAAGATCCCAATTAAAATGGGATTTCGATAGAATGTCTTCATAACATTTTAGACACACATTCTTTAAATTCCTGAAGCCTATCAAATTAGACAAATAAGAGGTACCAGGAGCTGTATGCCTCCAAAACGTACATTGCACAGCTATCGCGTAGTGGATATTTCCCGCGACAATAGCCTGTAACCGAGCCAAACAAATCCATTTGTGAGTGTTGAGCACAAGGCGAAAAGTATCAACGACGGGAGGAAGAAACTTTTCAATGACCGTGTCAACGATCTTGTCAATGATCGGTAATTCCTCATTTTTGATATCCTCCGCATAAATCTTTCGCTCTTTATTCTGTATCTCTATAAATTCTCCTAGTTTATCGGTGTACGGAACGAGGATTTGATGCAATTTATTTATCCGAAAATTTTGAAAAAATTTTTTTTTCGAAGTTTTTTTCAGGATTGCATTTTTTTCGATTGTTTTTCGACGCGATCCGCTCAATAAAGGATCATACCTTTTTGGTAAGTATTTGTTTCTAGAATCATCATTACATAATCGAGTTCTTGTTTCGAGTCTATTCAAAAAACTAGATTTTTTATCGAGAGATTTGATTCGATTTAGAAATGCTTTTTTTTCTTTTCTTTCTTTTTTTTCGTTGGTAAAAATCCAAAAATCGTATGGGTCCGGTGGATTATCATCGAAGAAATAAGGCCACAGTTCCGGGGATAACAGCCTTCTTTTTAGCCTTTCCAAAAAAATCGATACACTAGCAGGACACGTAAAAGTCATTCGATATTTTCCATCACTTTTACATCGGTCAAAAAAATAATGTGACATTTCATTTCGGATAGCTTGTTCAAATTTATCGTTTTTTATGTAGCGAAGGGGTCGATTCCACTGATTGAAATCGAAAAGAAGAGTGGCAAGATTTTTTTCAAAGAAAAAAGGGTCGTTATTTGCCATTTTTTTCGGAAAAATGGTAGAATTTTCATGATTTTTATTGCTATTCACTCGAATTTCTTCCGTTTCATCGATTTTGTTCGGATCCGCCCTTTCTTCGGAAAAAGAAGAAGGATCTTCTTCATCGGATGTTTCTATTTCTACATCTATTTCTTCCGTTTTTGTTGAGGGTTTGATGGGGAACGGTATTCTGCTTAAAGAGTAGGCGCAGGTCATAAATAAGAGAATACTAAAGATCCGAATTCGCAATTTTGCCACAAGGTACTTATTAGATCGAATGAACTTATTCGATTTAATCAAATTATTTTGCTGGATCCAGACTAATCCCGATCCAAGCCATTTCCTGAATAAAATATGACAAAT